AACAGATTTGATAAATACTGATAACTCTCGGATAGAGTATTAGAACGAAAAGATCCATTAGATAAAGATAATGAACTATTGGTTCTAAGCCATCTCTGGCGATGAATCAACAATTCAAAGTACTTTTCTTGCGTATTGTTGATAAACAAGCGGTCATACATAGATTTAGGAGGATCCTTTTGGGAAGAAGTAAGAAGCACCTTTGCAATCTCTTGATCTGCAAAGAATTCTCGATGTGAAAACACAGAAACAAAGGGCTGATCTTGGACTAGGAAAAAGAGTGGATCCGCGGGGTCCCAAATGAATCGGCTTATTCGAAAAAAGCCTTGTTCCTTGGAAGATCTATCTCGTGTCTGGTACTGCACGGTTCCACTCTGCAAGAACTCCGAATCATTCTCTTGAAGCTCATCCTTTTCTTCATTTTCATCATAAATGATTTCTTCAGTTTCATCATAAATGATCCGCTTGCCCCGAAATGACCCGGCCCAATAGGGAAATCCCAATTCATTGGGCCTTTCGATACAATCAAATAGAAAGCCCCAAGGGCGCCATATTCTAGGAGCCCAAACTATGTGATTGAATAAATCCTCATCCTCCTCTATCTGTTCATCCTCCTCTATCTCTATCTGTTGCGAGTCGAGTACCTCTTCTCCTTCTTCAAACCACGATTCGTATTTTTCATATTTTTCATAGAGAACTCTCTGATCAACGATAGAACAAGATGCGTTTTGCATCATATAGAAGGGATTCCTTGGTTCGGACCGAAGAAGCAATGTCACTCGATCATTATCAAACTTACTGCAATCTTTTTCTGGCCGTGAGGATCCCACCAGAGCGCCTTCTACTTCTAATAGGCCATGAACTAGATCAGAATCATTCTGAACGAACCCATAAGAAGTGATCCCATTTTTTTCATCGAGTCCGGACCAAAGGTCTTGAGCGACCCATCCGGCAGAACAACTCAAAAGATAAAGAAGTATCGTTAATTTCTTCATGCTCGTTCCAAGTTCGAAGTACCATTTGTACAAATAAGACTCCCCTTCGTTACATGGTGTCTTCTTCATATAGATAGATATAGGATCTATGGGGCAATTACTTAGAAGTACCTTTTGTGCAACAGCCCTTCCTATCCGATAGAAAAGGATCCCATGATCCTGAACCGATCTTACCTGAGATCGCAAATCCCAAGTTTGTCTATGAAGAGCAGATCGAATTATATTAGTGTCTATAATTGATTTCTTCTGCGTAATACTAATCGATAGGGCCTCATTGGTAAGTGCTACAAGATCTCGTGCATTGGAACCCATGGTTATGGACCCAAATCCATTAGTATGGAACATTTTCTTTTCCAAGTGAAATCCCCTAGTATATGAAAGAGTGAAAAAGTGCTTTCGTTGTTGTGGAATAAGAAGCCTTCGTATCTTAATACATGTATTGAATTTATTCGGGGCTATTAGAGCGGGATCCACTCTTTTGGGAATATGAGTCGAAGCAATAACAAGACTATTTCTAGTGGAACATCTGTCACAAAGATGGTTCACTAATAGACCGATGGATACGTAACTCCACTCTTTCACATCCATCTCATCCAGATTATGAATGTTTGGAATCCATATTATGCAAGGATACAGTGCTTTTGCAAATTCGAATTGAAGGCTGAGATAAAATCGGTCTAGGTCCGCCATGCTGTCCATATTCATTAGAAGCTCCGGCTCCACCTCAAAGTTTAGAAAATGCCTCAGCCCCGCACCACTGTCTAGAAGCTCCAGCTCCCTAAGGTCACGATCGCTCTCGTGACTCTCATCAAAATCGTGACTATAATCCCTCTCGTGATGATCAGCAATATCGTCACAATCATAAACAAGGTGAGTATCGTTAACATCGGGATCAGGAAAATCCTCCTCATCCAAATTGTCAAAGTACTCATCAAACTCTTCAGGCCAGTCATAGAAATCATTAATGTTACTCTTGTTCAGAAATACTGTAATAAAAGGAAGATAGGAGTTTGCCGCTAGGTATTTGACCAAATAGGATCGTCCGCTTCCTATAGAACCTATCAATAAAATACCCCTAGAGGGGTATGGGTCTAAGCGGAGCGAAAAGGGTTTTCCATGAGACGGGAAATGAAAACTATTAGCCCCACACGAAATTTGTGAATAAGTGATTGTCTGATAATGAGCAAGGAATATCCTCCTTTCTGCTAAACAGGATGTATTGAACTCATAATTCATTAGATACTTTTTATGAATGTCGACTAAGTATCGTAAGTAAATTGTTCCCGGTTGTTCAATCATTTGATAACCAGAGTCATTCTTTGATAAATGATCACTATGAGTCAGACTCAATAGAATTTGATCAATCCTCTTTTCTGTCGTTAAGGCGGAGAACTGAATCAAGAAATCGACTTCTTTCTCATTAAGATTCAATGAATCACCCTTCGTGACGCAGGCTTCGATTTGATTATCATCAATCCAATCACGGCTCACGTTTTTTCTCTTTC